AAATGTGTGCATTTCGATTAGGGTCGTATTCTATGGTTACGATTCTACCAGATATGTCTTTTTCATTCCGTCGAAAATCTATTTTTCGGTATAGACGCTTATGACCTCCCCCTCTATGCCCTGCGGTAATGATTCCTCTGGCATTACGACCTTTACTACAACGACGCTGTCCATGGATCAAATTATTTCGTGGATTGGATTTTACTTGACTGTCTATGGCTCCATTGCGTGTGCTCGGGGTAGAAGTTTTGTATAAATGTATTGCCGTGTTATTAAGTATTTTGCTTTAAGTTCTTTTCTCTATAAGAGGTGGAATAGAATAACCCGGTTGAAGCGTAATGATCATACGTTTGTAATGCATTGTATGTCCCATAATAGGTCCCATTCTTCTACCCTTTCCGGGGACTCGATGACTATTTATAGCTATTACCTTGACGCCAAAGAAGAGTTCGACCCAATGTTTTATTTCTGTCCTAGTTGATCCTGATTCGACATTAGAAGTATATTGATTGTTCCCCAATAACCGAATACTTTTTTCTGTAAATACTGCATATTTGATTCCATCCATAAATCCATTTTCTTCCCTATGAGTTCCAGTATCGATAAGAATTCTAGTTCTTACTGTTCATATGTTATGGTATGAATATACCATACCAATTCGGTATGTATGGATGATGAGATTCCATTGATACAGAGCCAATTCTAATAGACTTATTGAACGTTCCCATTGGCGTGCATCCAGCAGGAATTGAACCTACGAATTTGCCAATTATGAGTTGGGCGCTTTAACCATTCAGCCATGGATGCTTAACAGGGATCATCGTACATCGTGAATAACCAAATTCCAATTGAAATGAAATCTTTAGGAGGAATCAATGAGAGGACATCAATTTAAATCCTGGATCTTCGAATTGAGAGAGATATTGAGAGAGATCAAGAATTCTCACTATTTCTTAGATTCATGGACCAAATTCAATTCAGTGGGATCTTTCACTCACATTCTTTTCCACCAAGAACGTTTTATGAAACTCTTTGACCCCCGAATTTGGAGTATCTTACTTTCACGTGATTCACAGGGTTCAAGAAGCAATCGATATTTCACGATCAAAGGTATAGTACTGCTTGTAGTAGCGGTCCTTATATCTCGTATTAACAATCGAAAGATTGTCGAAAGAAAAAATCTCTATTTGATGGGGCTTCTTCCTATACCTATGAATTCCATTGGACCCAGAAATGAGACATTGGAAGAATCTTTTTGGTCTTGCAATATCAATAGGTTGATTGTTTCGCCCCTGTATCTTCCAAAAGGGAAAAATAGTTCTGAGAGTTGTTTCGTGGATCCGCAAGAGAGTACTTGGGTTCTCCCAATAAATAAAAAGTGTATCATGCCTGAATCTAACCGGGGTTCGCGGTGGTGGAGGAACCGGATCGGAAAAAAGAGGGATTCTAGTTGTAAGGTATCTAATAAAACCGTAGCTGGAATTGAGATCTCATTCAAAGAGAGAGATCGCAAATATCTGGAGTTTCTTTTTTTATCCTATACGGATGATCTGATCCGCAAGGACCATGATTGGGAATTGTTTGATCGTCTTTCTCCGAGGAAGAAGCGAAACATACTCAACTTGAATTCGGGACAGCTATTCGAAGTCTTAGGGAAAGACTTGATTTGTTATCTCATGTCCGCTTTTCGTGAAAAAAGACCAATTGAAGGGGGGGGGTTCTTCAAACAACAAGGAGCTGAGGCAACTATTCAATCAAATTATATTGAGCATGTTTCCCATCTCTTCTCGAGAAACAAGTGGGGTATTTCTTTGCAAAATTGTGCTCAATTTCATATGTGGCAATTCCACCAAGATCTCTTCGTTAGAAAGAATCAGCACGAATCGGATTTTTTGAGGAACGTATCGAGAGAGAATTTGATTTGGTTAGACAATGTGTGGTTGGTAAACAAGGATCGGTTTTTTAGCAAGGTACGGAATGCATTGTCAAATATTCAAAAAGAAAGATCGATTCTTTGGGATCCTTCCTTTCTTCAAACGGAAGGAACAGAGATAGAATCAGATCGATTCCCGAAATGCCTTTTTGGATCTTCCTCAATGTCCCGGCTATTCGCGGAACGTGAGAAGCAGATTAATAATCATCTGCTTCCGGAAGAAATCGAAGAATTTCTTGGGAATCCTACAAGATCAATTCGTTCTTTTTTCTCTGACAGATGGTCAGAACTTCATCTGGGTTCGAATCCTACTGAGAGGTCCACTAGAGATCAGAAATTTTTGAATAAAAAAAAGGATGTTTCTTTTGTTCTTTCCAGGCGATCGGAAAATAAAGAAATGGTTGATATATTCAAGATAATTACGTATTTACAAAATACCGTCTCAATTCATCCTATTTCATCAGATCCGGGATCTGATATGGTTCCGAAGGATGCACCGGATATGGACAGTTCCAATAAGATTTCATTCTTGAACAAAAATCCATTTTTTTATTTATTTCATCTATT